CAATGAACCCAATTCTTGCAATTGCTCAGGATACCCTCTTTTAGCTTTTAGGTCCTTAGTTCAAGATCTCTCTTACTAACTGGAATAAAAGAATTAGTGGATCTGTTCCGCCCAAAATGAGAATGGCTTAGGGTCATGAACTTATAATCATGGAATCGACTCGATCATCAGATTATAAGTTCATTCCATACCGGACCAGACCCGAATAGGGTTATGTACATTCTTATTATGAGAATGAGAAAGGGTCATTCGAGCGTATGTAAATTTTTTATTAGCATTTTAAACTATCTATAATTTGAATCTATATTTATTAAAGGAATACTTTGTTGTAGAAATACAGAAAAACCAAAAACTCTTTTATTTGGTTTTTGTTTCAAAAAACTTTTTGAATTTCCAATAGAAAGTGATTTTGCTAAAGAAGAGGCTTTTACTGCAGTGAAATATCCTTTTTTTCTCCAGATATTTCTACGAATACGTTTTTTTGACATAGAAGTACGTTTTTTTGGAACAGCCATTGAAAGAAAGTTTATTTTATTTTATTTTTTTATGTGAAATACATTTTTTTCAAAAAAAAAAAAAAGAATTATTTTATTTATTTATGATACCAAATAATTTAAAAAAATCAAATGTTGCTATTAATGAAATTTGTTTTTGCGATTAATCTATTGACCGAATTTCAGTTTGTGTCAGACTTTTCAAGAATTGAAAAAAAGTATATTTAGTTACTTTCATTTCTGAATTATTTCTTAAATTTAGTCTGATTTCAAAAAGAAATTTTTCAATTTTGAAATGCAAAAATCGACAATAAAAAAAGCAGGGATATTCGACTAAAGCATCAGTTTTAATCAAAGAATTAAACTGAGCCTTTTTCATTTCAAAATAAATAGAATCTTCAGGAATAGAAGATTCTTCACGAAACCCTAAAGTTTCGTCAAGAAAAATTAAAAGCTTTTCCATTGCTGCCAAGCTCAACGAACCTCCGTCTTCGTACAGTTTCCCAAAAGTCCTAGACACGCGTAGAATAGTAAAAAAGGTTTCTACTAAATCTTTTTTCCAAGCAGGCTCTAGAAAATTGGTCATTAATTCTTTTTCCACAGTCATAGTCTCCTCCATAGATTAGTAATGATTGAATTTCTATTTTGTTTGATAAATTACATGAAATTTTAGTGGACTCAATATATGTCCACTTATAAATGTATCGCTGTGTTATTAAGTATTTTTCTTTAAGTTCTTTTCTCTCGAAGAGGTGGAATAGAATAAAGAATCTCTAGAAGAGGTGGATAATAAATTAATTCGCAATTTGGTTATTCTTTTAGGACATTTATCCTACAAGCCTCTTAATTCAATCAAGAATAAAAACAATTTAGATCGATGATCATCGCCTTATACGGGGAGGCAGAAGGATTCAAACTTTCTATTGTATGTAATTAGAAAAGAATTTTTGAACATAACGAGACAAAACCCGTTCCGTGTTTTAACCAGCGACACCCCCATTTCTTTCGATTTTTTATTCAAAACTAACAGCAAATGAATAGGAAAATAGTTATTTTCCTTTTTTTTTATAGAAAAAAACCAAGTAAAATATATATCCTATCAAAATTGATATATATAAGTCAATAGAAAAGAAAATCTTTTCAAATGGGATTTTTTTGATTAGTCTTTTTCCATTTTTTGTGTCTTATAGTCTACTGTGTGTCTTTCTTATCTTAATTAAATTATTCTATTATTCTTGCTTTTTCTTTCTTATATTTTGAAATGACTAAAATTCTATAGGTCAGTTACACACATATCCAAATAATATTTATATTATTTATTTTTTCTAATAGAAATTAGAAATATCTAATAGGAAAAAACTTTTGGATATTTTTTTTTGATCTGACTTTACAAACAAAATGTATTTGCTAATATATTCTTAAATATTTAGATGAAAGATAAAGAGGAATAAAATAATAGAAAAAACAAAGGAGAATCTTATTAACTTAATAGATACTATTTTGACATATGGATCCCTACGTTCTGGCATTCTATTTAGAATTAGGAATAGGCGTAATCAGACCTGCTTTTGACATATCTATCCTATCCTTATTTGGGCGCCATATTGACTTTTTTGGACTTCTATTGAATCGAGAAATAGCTTTGATTGCACTTTTTTATATATAAGGTATCCTCTGGATAATGAAAATCGAAGCAATTTGGTGTCTGACTCAGGCCTATATGACCGATCGATAGAAATACTCCAACATTCCACCTTTGTCATATATGGAATATATGACATTAGATAGGTATCATATTCATGGAATACGATTCACTTGAAAGATGCCTTGATGGTGAAATGGTAGACACGCGAGACTCAAAATCTCGTGCTAAAGAGCGTGGAGGTTCGAGTCCTCTTCAAGGCATAATATTGAGCTCATAGAATGAGCATTCTCAATAGCAGATTTCGGATCTAATCAATAGTGATATGAAAGAGTATCTGTGGATACGAAGTATTCCGGTGATGCCCACGATCCGAGTCTGAGCTCTTGGAATTGGAATAGGTTTGGCAGCGGATCAAAAAATCTTGGTGATCTTCTCTATATAATTGATGAGTAGTCCGTTTGGAAATCATCCGCCCCACACCCACCGCCCGAGTATATGATTCAACAGGATTTTCTAAAGAGGTACATCTTTGCCTCTTAGACAAGACAATAGCAAGTTATAAATTCTGTCTCGTCAGGACATGTATTTCTATTACTATCAAATTCATAAATGAGGATGAAGTCGTTAATGGTAGGGTTACCATTATCCCTATTTCTTTTATGTGTTCCTAAGAAAAGGAATTTTTCCATTTCTTTCGAGGTCTAAAAAAAGGGCGTGGAAACACATAGGAACTCTTGAATGGAAATTGAAAAGAAATGGAGCTCCAGTTCCGAAAACGTCAGATCTTTGGCACAAGAAGAAGGGGTGATCCATATCACCTTGACTTGGTTATGCTTCCCTTCTTTTTTCCCAATACCGAGTCGGGTTCTTCTCCTACCAGTATCGAATAGAACATGCTGAACAAAATCTTCTTCATGTAAAACTAAAACTTGCTCGATTTCGATCGGGAAAATCGTACGGATTTGATGAGAGCATGTGCTATGGCTTGGTCAATCCTGTTTCCGATAGGAGGGGTTATGGGATCGCAGCTTTCCCATTCCTGAGCTATCCATACTAAATAGTACGAAAAGAAGGCCCGACTCCAAGTTGTTTAGGAGTAGTGGCCTTGACTATATAAGTGATGGGTGTCATTAAAGAGGATCATTCGAACCCTTAACTATTTCTCTAAATTGTTTAGATGGAGTTTTTTTCATGTATGCATGGTGAATTTGAGAATTTCTGAGAGAATCTATACTCTAGATCAATAGAATCTATACTCTAGATCAATAGAATCTATACTCTAGAATCTATACTCTAGAATCTATACTCTAGAATCTAGACTCTAGAATCTAGACTCTAGAAGTGATGGGTGTCAGAGGATCATTCGAACCCTTAACTATTTCTCTAAATTGTTTAGATGGAGTTTTTTTCATGTATGCATGGTGAATTTGAGAATTTCTGAGAGAATCTATACTCTAGATCAATAGAATCTATACTCTAGATCAATAGAATCTATACTCTAGATCAATAGAATCTATACTCTAGAATCTATACTCTAGAATCTATACTCTAGAATCTATACTCTAGAATCTAGACTCTAGAATCTATACTCTAGAAGTGATGGGTGTCATTAAAGAGGATCATTCGAACCCTTAACTATTTCTCTAAATTGTTTAGATGGAGTTTTTTTTATGTATGCATGGTGAATTTGAGAATTTCTGAGAGAATCTATACTCTAGAATCTAGACTCTAGAATCTAGACTCTAGAATCTATACTCTAGAATCTAGACTCTAGAATCTATACTCTAGAATCTATACTCTAGAATCTATACTCTAGATCAATAGAATCTATACTCCAGAATCTATACTCTAGAATCTAGACTCTAGAATCTAGACTCTAGAAGTGATGGGTGTCATTAAAGAGGATCATTCGAACCCTTAACTATATAGCTTAGAGAAAAAAATTGTTTACTGTTTACATGGAGTTTTTTTTTTCATGAATGCGTGGTGAATTTGAGAAGTTTTCATATGAACTATTGACAAAAGACCCAACTTCATCTATACTTTATCAGTGATGGGTGTCATTAAAGAGGATCATTCGAACCCTTAACTATATAGCTTAGAGAAAGAAATTGTTTACTGTTTACATGGAGTTTTTTTTTCATGAATGCGTGGTGAATTTGAGAAGTTTTCATATGAACTATTGACAAAAGACCCAACTTCATCTATACTTTATCAGTGATGGGTGTCATTAAAGAGGATCATTCGAACCCTTAACTATTTCTCTAAATTGTTTAGATGGAGTTTTTTTCATGTATGCATGTTGAATTTGAGAATTTCTGAGAGAATCTATACTCTAGATTCTATTGATCTATACTCTAGAAGTGATGGGTGTCAGAGGATCATTCGAACCCTTAACTATATAGCTTAGAGAAAAAAATTGTTTACTGTTTACATGGAGTTTTTTTTTTCATGAATGCGTGGTGAATTTGAGAAGTTTTCATATGAACTATTGACAAAAGACCCAACTTCATCTATACTTTATCAGTGATGGGTGTCATTAAAGAGGATCATTCGAACCCTTAACTATATAGCTTAGAGAAAGAAATTGTTTACTGTTTACATGGAGTTTTTTTTTCATGAATGCGTGGTGAATTTGAGAAGTTTTCATATGAACTATTGACAAAAGACCCAACTTCATCTATACTTTATCAGTGATGGGTGTCATTAAAGAGGATCATTCGAACCCTTAACTATTTCTCTAAATTGTTTAGATGGAGTTTTTTTCATGTATGCATGTTGAATTTGAGAATTTCTGAGAGAATCTATACTCTAGATTCTATTGATCTATACTCTAGAAGTGATGGGTGTCAGAGGATCATTCGAACCCTTAACTATTTCTCTAAATTGTTTAGATGGAGTTTTTTTCATGTATGCATGTTGAATTTGAGAATTTCTGAGAGAATCTATACTCTAGAATCTAGACTCTAGAATCTATACTCTAGATCAATAGAATCTATACTCTAGATCAATAGAATCTATACTCTAGAAGTGATGGGTGTCATTAAAGAGGATCATTCGAACCCTTAACTATTTCTCTAAATTGTTTAGATGGAGTTTTTTTTTTCATGAATGCGTGGTGAATTTGAGAAGTTTTCATATGAACTATTGACAAAAGACCCAACTTCATCTATACTTTATCAGTGATGGGTGTCATTAAAGAGGATCATTCGAACCCTTAACTATATAGCTTAGAGAAAGAAATTGTTTACTGTTTACATGGAGTTTTTTTTTTCATGAATGCGTGGTGAATTTGAGAAGTTTTCATATGAACTATTGACAAAAGACCCAACTTCATCTATACTTTATCAGTGATGGGTGTCATTAAAGAGGATCATTCGAACCCTTAACTATATAGCTTAGAGAAAGAAATTGTTTACTGTTTACATGGAGTTTTTTTTTTCATGAATGCGTGGTGAATTTGAGAAGTTTTCATATGAACTATTGACAAAAGACCCAACTTCATCTATACTTTATCAGTGATGGGTGTCATTAAAGAGGATCATTCGAACCCTTAACTATATAGCTTAGAGAAAGAAATTGTTTACTGTTTACATGGAGTTTTTTTTTTCATGAATGCGTGGTGAATTTGAGAAGTTTTCATATGAACTATTGACAAAAGACCCAACTTCATCTATACTTTATCAGTGATGGGTGTCATTAAAGAGGATCATTCGAACCCTTAACTATATAGCTTAGAGAAAGAAATTGTTTACTGTTTACATGGAGTTTTTTTTTTCATGAATGCGTGGTGAATTTGAGAAGTTTTCATATGAACTATTGACAAAAGACCCAACTTCATCTATACTTTATCAGTGATGGGTGTCATTAAAGAGGATCATTCGAACCCTTAACTATTTCTCTAAATTGTTTAGATGGAGTTTTTTTCATGTATGCATGTTGAATTTGAGAATTTCTGAGAGAATCTATACTCTAGATTCTATTGATCTATACTCTAGAAGTGATGGGTGTCAGAGGATCATTCGAACCCTTAACTATTTCTCTAAATTGTTTAGATGGAGTTTTTTTCATGTATGCATGTTGAATTTGAGAATTTCTGAGAGAATCTATACTCTAGAATCTAGACTCTAGAATCTATACTCTAGATCAATAGAATCTATACTCTAGATCAATAGAATCTATACTCTAGAAGTGATGGGTGTCATTAAAGAGGATCATTCGAACCCTTAACTATTTCTCTAAATTGTTTAGATGGAGTTTTTTTCATGTATGCATGTTGAATTTGAGAATTTCTGAGAGAATCTATACTCTAGAATCTAGACTCTAGAATCTATACTCTAGATCAATAGAATCTATACTCTAGATCAATAGAATCTATACTCTAGAAGTGATGGGTGTCATTAAAGAGGATCATTCGAACCCTTAACTATATAGCTTAGAGAAAGAAATTGTTTACTGTTTACATGGAGTTTTTTTTTCATGAATGCGTGGTGAATTTGAGAAGTTTTCATATGAACTATTGACAAAAGACCCAACTTCATCTATACTTTATCAGTGATGGGTGTCATTAAAGAGGATCATTCGAACCCTTAACTATTTCTTTAAATTGTTTAGATGGAGTTTTTTTCATGTATGCATGTTGAATTTGAGAATTTCTGAGAGAATCTATACTCTAGATTCTATTGATCTATACTCTAGAAGTGATGGGTGTCAGAGGATCATTCGAACCCTTAACTATTTCTCTAAATTGTTTAGATGGAGTTTTTTTCATGTATGCATGTTGAATTTGAGAATTTCTGAGAGAATCTAGACTCTAGAATCTAGACTCTAGAATCTAGACTCTAGAATCTATACTCTAGAAGTGATGGGTGTCAGAGGATCATTCGAACCCTTAACTATTTCTCTAAATTGTTTAGATGGAGTTTTTTTCATGTATGCATGTTGAATTTGAGAATTTCTGAGAGAATCTAGACTCTAGAATCTAGACTCTAGAATCTAGACTCTAGAATCTATACTCTAGAAGTGATGGGTGTCAGAGGATCATTCGAACCCTTAACTATTTCTCTAAATTGTTTAGATGGAGTTTTTTTCATGTATGCATGTTGAATTTGAGAATTTCTGAGAGAATCTATACTCTAGATCAATAGAATCTATACTCTAGAAGTGACGGGTGTCATTAAAGAGGATCATTCGAACCCTTAACTATTTCTCTAAATTGTTTAGATGGAGTTTTTTTTTTTTTTTTCATGAATGCGTGGTGAATTTGAGAAGTTTTCATATGAACTATTGACAAAAGACCCAACTTCATCTATACTTTATCAGTGATGGGTGTCATTAAAGAGGATCATTCGAACCCTTAAC